TTCCGATTGGTTATGTTGACTTTCACTTAATTCTTGTACATAGGAAATGAGATTGAATTCTTTTAACAGCAAATTAGTAAGTTGTTTTATTTCACTCATATAACTATCTGTTTTAATTCATCAACCCTCAATAATGAATAAAAAAAAAATGGATATTAATTTAACTTTCTCGCTAGAAAGAAAAAAAATAGGTGAATTTTTTTTTCTTAACGAATCACACGTAGAGATATTGATAATACACATAGAGTTAATGGTATTTCATAACTAATTGATTGAGCTGCAGCCCTTAATCCACCTAAAAAGGAATATTTATTATTTGATCCATATCCCGACATAAGAAGCCCAATGGGAGCAAGACTTGAAACGGCGATCCATAAAAAAACACCAATATTAAGATCAGATAGAATAAGGCGATAACTAAAAGGAATTACTGAATAACTTAGTAAAATGGATATGACTGCTATGGATGGCCCGATACTGAATAAACGAGTATCTCCTCTAGATGGAAGAATATTTTCTTTGAAAAGTAATTTTGTACCATCTGCTAGAGCTTGAAGAATTCCCAAAGGCCCAGCGTATTCGGGTCCAATACGTTGTTGTATCCCTGCAGATATTTCTCTTTCTAACCAAACAATTACTAGTACACCTAATATGATTCCTAATACAAGAATCAAAATAGGCACAAGCATCCAGATGATCCCATAGACTTCTTTTAAGAATTCCAATCTGGAAAAAGAATTGATAGCTTGTATTTCTGTTGGATCAATTATCATTTCAACGATCAACTTCTCCCATAATGATATCTATGCTACCTAGTATCGTCATAATATCAGCCAATTTCATTCTTTTAACTAACTGAGGAAGAATTTGCAAGTTGATAAAACCCGGTGGTCGAATTTTCCATCTCCAAGGAAAAACACTCTGATCTCCTAGCAGAAAAATTCCCAGTTCTCCTTTTGGTGCTTCGACTCTTACATAAAGTTCTTGCTTGGACAATTCAAAAGCTGGAGAAGGTTTTTTACTAATAAATCGATATTCAAAATCATTCCATTCAGGGTCTTTTCTTGTATCAAAACGTCGTATTTCTAAATTCTCATATGGCCCCCCTGGAATTCCTTCCAGAGCCTGTTGGATAATTTTTATGGATTCTGTCATTTCACTGATTCGTACTAAATACCGAGCTAATGAATCCCCTTCTTTTTGCCATTGAATTTCCCAATCAAATTCGTCGTAACACTCATAACGATCAACTTTACGAAGATCCCATTGCATTCCGGAAGCTCGTAGCATTGGGCCCGATAAACCCCAATTTATTGCTTCTTCTGCCCCAATAATCCCTACGCCTTCAACTCGTTCTAAAAAAATAGGATTCCGTGTAATAAGTTTTTGATATTCAGTAACCCCGGTTAAAAAATAATCGCAAAAATCTAAACATTTATCTATCCATCCATGAGGCAGATCAGCAGCGACTCCTCCGATACGAAAATAATTATGCATCATGCGCATACCGGTAGCAGCTTCGAATAGGTCATATATCAATTCTCGTTCTCGAAAAATATAGAAGAAAGGGGTCTGTGCCCCAATATCTGCCATAAAAGGACCGAGCCATAACAAATGGGAAGCGATACGACTCAATTCCAACATAATAGTTCTTATATAGCTAGCCCTTTTAGGTACTTGAATATTTCCTAGCTGTTCGGGTCCATTTACGGTTATTGCTTCTGTGAACATAGTAGCTAAATAATCCCAACGTGTTACATAAGGCAAATATTGTATAATTGTTCGATTTTCCGCAATTTTCTCCATCCCTCTATGTAAATAACCCAATATCGGTTCACAGTCAATAACATCTTCACCATCGAGAGTAACGATCAGTCGAAGAACACCATGCATTGATGGGTGGTGAGGGCCCATATTGACTATCATGAGGTCTTTTCTTGTAGTTGGTGCAATCATAAGTTTTTTCCCGAGTCATTCTTCCATGCATTGCTGAAAAAGTAAAAAGAAGTTCATCAAAATTTAAATGACCAAACTCAAATAATGGTATCACGCTTCAAATTACCGAGTTTTGATCTCTCGAATATCCAACTCTCCAATTAATTCTTTATAACGTGCTCTATTTTTTTTTGATAAATAGGCTAGCAGTCGTTGACGTTTTCCCAAAATTTTCCGTAAACCTCTCTGAGACGAAAAATCTTTTTTGTGTACTTCCAAATGTGAAGTAAGTCTCTTTATCTTAGTAGTGAAACTGAATACTTGAAATTCAACAGACCCTCTGTTTTCTTCGTTTTCTTTTTGAGAAATAACCGAAATAAATGAATTTTTTACCATAAAAAAAAACGCTCCTCTTCCTTTTTTTTTTCAGATATGGATTTGACTGATCAGTAATAATAATGCCATTAATTCGAATGTGGTATATACAATAATCTAAGCTGAATTGTTTTTTTAACTCCTAATTTTGGGAATTTAAATAATTTCAATTTGCAATTCGAGTTCGATAGGGATAGAAAGGGATTGGTACATTTTCGTAGCGAATAATTTAGATCTAAAATGAAGAAGGTTCTGTTGATTCATTTCGAGACCTAATTGAGACATTATTCATTTCATATTGGATATTAAAATGAAATGTGTGACATGTGATCTGTCTATTTCTTTACTTTTATATAACCTATATTATATATAGGTTATAGGATATGATATATAGAAAAAGTATATTATCCACGAATTTTTAATCGTGGATACATTTGTATCCTTAACATACTGAAACGGCTTCCATTATTGGTATCAAACCAATAACGATTCATACAAGCTAAATCTTCTAATCGGTAATTAGGCCAAAGAAAGAGCTTTAATTTTATTAATTGATTTTTCTCTCTATCAAGATGGTTACTGTCATGCGAAACTTGGCTGCTGTTTTTTATGTTCTTTCCGTTCCAAAATACTGGATTTATATCTATATCATTTTTCTTCTTTGAATTGAAACAAATTTGAATTCTCAATTTTATACGACGTCTAAACGATAAAATATTTTCAGGAACAAGCAAATCAAAATATCTATTTCCAACTATTCTTTGGTGTGGTGAAATAGCTTTATCAAAATTATTTTTAGAAACATTTGGTTGTTCTTGGTATTTTTGATTAGTTTGGTGCTTACTTTTATGAACCAACGAAATACCTATGGTTTGATACATAATAAATTGTCCATCGTTTTTTCCAGACAGGCGGATGGGTTCTATAATCAATATTCCCTTTTTCATTAATTCTGTAAGAGTTAAATTCTTCTGAATTAGCATTATATCCAAACTCATTTCTTTCTTTTGAATCGAGGATATAGTAATTTTTCTCGGATCTATCAGCCTAAGCAGGAGACAATATACCTTGATATTATTGATCATTCTTTGATTCAAAATATCGCTCCATCTCAATTGAAAAAGCATATAACGTTTTAGGAACAAATCGAGTTCTGCTTCTGTATTGCTTTTGTATTGTTTTTTCTTTTTCCCTTTTTTTATGTCTGATTTTGCATAATTTTCTTGACTATCTTTTTGTTGTGAGAAAACAGGTCTAAGATCTCCTTGGTTTGTGGGTTCTTTTTTTTCTTGATTTTGATGCTTTTTAGTTTTATTCGATGGTATCAAAAACCTTCCTTTTTGCTTTTCATTGATCTTTTGATTTTCACTACTATTGTTTTCATTTCTATTCCAATTTAAAAGGAGGAATTTGGTTGGTATAAACCAAGGTTTCGTTTTATATATATTATAAAGTAACACAAATTCTGGGAAGAACCAAATTTCCAGATTCGATATGGGACGCTTTAGCATTTTTTCATTCATTCCCATCCAATCAAAAAATACGTTGTGGGAGTTTGTTGAATTGATTTCTGGAATCATCAGAAAATCAAAAAAATATCTTTTAGGAATTATTTGAGAATAATTAATACGAATTTTAGGATTTTGGTTGCTGTTAGTAGCGATCGTGATCCGGGTGTCAATATGGCCTTTTTGTTTAAGATAAAAATGGAGAATTTCCCAATCCAAATATTTTCTATCGGCCTTTTTTTCGATATATATCATATCAACCTTTCCTAGATAATTATTGATAGGGATGTTACTAAGCAGACTTGCTTTATGTGTGTTATACGAAATCTCTTGGTTCTTGTTTCTTTGAAACGGAGATCTAGAAAAAAAGTCTTCCTTTTTATTTTCATAATAAAGAAATTTATATGATAAAATATCATATCTAGAGTTTTTTTTTAAATTCTCTTTTTGATTATATAATGAATATATTTCAAATTGTTTTTTGGAATCAATTAATTGGTCTTTTTCATATGAATGCCATTTTATAAAATTTTCTATACGACGTTGATGAACTCTATTTCGCCATTTTTGGGGTATTAATCTAGACCATCTGATCTGGGATAAATTGTATTGATACTGTCCTCTTAACCAGTTTTTCCAGTGATTCATTTTAGAACTTGGAAGTTTCTTAGCCCCTAATTTCAAATGAATCGTTCCTTGTGTTTCAAAATAATCCTTTATTTCAGGCTTAACAAAAAAGGGGATTCCTTGATATTGAAAAACCGATTTTAATTTAGACGAGTTACTAACTTTAATTTGTGATAATTTATAAAATACATATGCTTGTGATACGTAGGATAAGTCATAAAACATATATGACTTTGGTTGATTATTTCTAATACTATCAAGTGACTTTTTTATAGTTGAAATAAACGTAATTGGATTTGTCTTTTGTTTATTAATTCCTTCTTGGTTTTTTTCATTATTGTCAAGAGATTTATCAATAATTTGTTTTGTTGATTCAAAAAAAAGTTCTGTATTCATTCTCGGAATATTAATGACAGATAAAATTAGATCCGTGTAGATTCTTTCAATGAAAAATTTGAAAAAAGGGGGTAATTTACAAATTAATCGAGCATTTTTTCTTTTGAATATTTGCCACTTTTCGAATCTTTTAGTATTATAACTTCTTTTGTTAGAACTAACATTTATTTTTTGAGTCACTTTTTTTTTCTCTTTTGTCATTCGTTCAATTTGATTTCGAATTGTACTTGTTCTATGAGTGAAATCCTTTATTTTTTTTTCGATCAATGACGAATTTGTGTAACTCGGAACTACAATTTCACTAAATGATTCGTGAATTATTTGATTGTTAATTATTGAATCTTTTTCTTCTTTCATTTTACTCGATTCATCTCTTTCGACTTTTCTTAATCGAAATAATAAAATTGGATTGATTTTTGAAAGTTCTTTTATCATTTTTTTTAGAAAAATAATCCATTTGAAAACACATTTTTTTATTTCTTTTGAAACTAATTTTGTTTTTCCTTTAATAATTATTAGAACTTGAAAATATTTCTTTTTTAATTTTCCAATTTTTTTTTCAAGTTCGTTAAAAATGGGTTTAAAAAAGGAAGGGCGTTTTCGGGGCGAACCAAAAGGAAGTTCAGTTTCCATTCCCCAAACTGTTAAAAAACAAAAATCATCTTTTTCTTTTTTCTTTTTCATTATATCTTTTTCAGAAGATTGTAGTTTCGATTTGTGCCAAGGTTTCAGACAGAAAGGAAATAATATTTTTATCTGAATACCATCTGTCAACCAATTTTTTGGAAATTCTGTTTCGGATAATGGAACACCATTATAGGTACATTTAACATGCATCTCTCTATTCAATTCCTGTAAATCCTCAGACCATTCAGAAACTTGTAATAGCAATATACGTCCAATATTTTTTGCAATTATCAATGAAGGTAATAGAATAGATTTTCTAAAAATGGATTGACTTAATAACATGTACCCTCTTATTATTTGCGCAAATGGAATGGTATCCCAGGCCTCTGCTATCTCGATTCGAATTTTCTCGTTTCTTTTGTTCTTCTCTTTTATTTCTTCTCTTTTTGTCTGCTCTTCTGTATACTCTACAATTTTGAATGCTTCCCCTTTACTCACCCTATTTCCGAAAATGAATTTAATCAACCCGGAGATATCAAAAGAAAAAAGAGGAGATTTTTCTATTCGATCCAAAAAGAGAGGGGAGTGTGCATTTGTTTGAAACAATTCCCAAATAACTATTTTACGTCTTTGAGCCCGCATAGAACCTTTGATTATACCTCGCCGAAAGTCTGATTGTTGTGAATACCGTATCAAAGCCACTTCCTCTGGCTCATTATCTGTATTAGTATCCGTAGTATTAGGATCAGTATCCTCTTTGTTAGCAGTAAAAATGACTACTCGTTTACTCTTTCTTGAACGAATTTGATACTCTACTGGTGCCTCTTCTTGATATTCTCCTGATTGTTGTTCTAACTCGGTGATTAATTTGTATGACCATCGAGGAACTTTTTTACTGATTTCTTTTATCCTAATTGATTTTCTGTTAATTTCATTAGGATCAGTTCCAATGTGAGTTAATAAATAGTTTAAATATTTTCTTCCCTTTTCTAAATCTATTCTTCTTTCGGAAAATAAAGAAAGATCCTTCCAATTTGGATTGGATCCCAATTCTCTAATAAATCGACTGATTAAACTTAAAAAATCAATAATTTCTGTTGAGAATGATTTTCTATCAAATCTATTTCTTTTTTGTTCAAATTCATGGTAATCCGTATCGGGAATAAGAATACCGTGAATCCGATTTATCTCCAACTTATCTATGAACTTTTCTTTCGAAGCTTTTTTTAGGATTGAAGGTGAAGGGTTTTTATAGATTGTTCTCCGATATGATCCGTTCAACAAAGGATCATACCTTTTGGCTAAGTATTCTTTTGTAGAATCATCATTACACAATCGAGTCCTTGTATCGAGTATATTCAAAACAATATATTCTTTGTCTAGAACTTGAATTCGATTTATAAACTCGTTGTCAAAACCTTTCCCTTTTTGTTTGTTGGTATAAACCCAAGGGTTGTAGAGTTCAGTAGATGAAGATTTTTCGAGTGTAGGGGGGGATATTTTTCGTTTTATCATTTCCAAAAAAATTGATAAACTAGGGGGATATGTAAAAGAGATTCTTTCTTTGCCATCACTTTGGCATATGTCAAAAAAATATTGTGACATTTCATTCCTGACAGCCATTTCAAATTTATTCGTTTTGATGTAGCGAAATGGTCGATTCCATTGCTTCGAATCGAAAAGAAGAGTAACAATAGGTTTGTCATAGAAAAAAGGCTCTTTATCTTCAGTTTCTTTATCCAATATATTAATATTCTTATTTTTTTTATTGATATTTATTAGATAAGATTCTTCTGAAAGGGGTCTATTTTTATAGCCTGTCTCTGTAAATCTAAAATGGAATTCATCTTTCTTCCCATTCACTCGCATTTCTTTCGTTTCATCGATTTTGTTCGAATCTTCCTTTTTTTCTGAAAAAAAGGAAGGATAAGAATTTTCTTCGTCGGATGTCTCTTGTTCCTGTTTAGCCCCCCTCACTTCGGAAGCTATTTCACCAACGCTTTCTTCCTCACTTTCCACCTTTTCTTCCCTT